TTTTATAGAAGTATCTATAAGAAATGAATTCTCTAATATTTGACTCCTTACTGCCGAAGAATTTCGGTGTACACTTGAAAGATAGCCCAGAAAATAGAAAGAATGATTGTGTAATTGGGTTATATGGATCCTGTCCGGTTGAGACCACAAGTAAAAATGAGATTGCCAAAAACAGACAAGGTAAGATTTCCATTTCTTCATACGAAGATGAGTCCCCTTTGAAGCCAGAATGGAATTTCCTTGATATCTGACATAATGCATAAAAGGGTCCTTGAACAACCATAGGGTCTTCTGAAAATCATTCCGAAGCACTACTACAAGATGTTCTATTTTTCCATAGAAATGTGTTCGCTCAAGAACAGTTCCAAAGGATGTTGGTCGTAAATGAGAAGATTGTTTACGGAGAAAAACAAATACCGATTCCCATTCATATACATGAAAATTATATATGAACAAGAAGAATCTGCGATTCTCTTTTGAACAAATGGAAATGGATTTCTTTGGAGCTTTGAGACTATTCGAATTCTGATAGTTGTGGAGAAAGACTCGCAATAAATGCAAAGAGGGAGCATCTTGTATCCAAGAATAAAGTATTTGAACCAAGATTTCCAGATGGGCGGGGTAAGGTATTAGTATATGTGACACGTGATTTAAATGTGATAATTTGTCCTCGAAAAAGGGAAATATTGAATGAATAGATCGTAAATTATGAAATTTGAATATTTCTTTTTCTCCTAAAGAGGATACTAATTGCAGCGAGAATGGAATTTCCATAATAACTGCAAAACCCTCTGATACTGTTTGAGTATACAAATTTTTGCTGTGCCCAATGAATCGATTTTGGTTGGAATCATTAATCGAAATAATCAAACGATTCTGTCGATGCATTCGAGTAATTAAACGTTTCACAATTAGTGAGCTGGATTTTTTGTCATAACCTAAATTTTCCATAGTTTCGTGAAAAATCGAACCGTTTAAAGCATAATAATGAGCAAGTGCGTAGACATACTCCTGAAATAGAAACGGATAAATGAAGCATTGTTGCCGAAATCTATCTATTTCGAAATATCTCTGTAATTCCTCCATTTGAAATTCTACTTGGTCCCCTTGGACCAAAGGCACGAGGTATTTCTTGGGTTATCAAATGATACATAGTGCGATACGGTCAGAACAAGGTATATAGTAAAAAAGAGTAGATACCCCGAAGACGGGGAGTACAGCCCAAGCAATGGATCCTCTCTTTCCGTCCAATTTGTTTGTGTTCGTTATAGTTACAAAAGATGGTTAGAAATCCTTTATTTTTGCAACCCAATCGATCTTTTGATTTTGGAAGAAATTCTCTTTATCAGTAGACCGTTTCTTATACACACTCATCTCCACTCCATACTCTCTAATCTAATTGTAGATTAGAGAAAGAATAGTTAATAGTTAGGATTCATGAAAAAAGGAATCGATGATCCGCTCATCGGAGAATTATTTCCCGCATCAGGCACTAATCTATTTTTAACGTCTAATTAGATCGGGCAATCGTTCGAATTATGAATAGAAGCTCGTTGCTTTTGGGTTCCTTAGCATTGGAGCCGTCAGGGCTCTATCCATTTATTCACACGACCCAACTGTGAATTGATTTGGTACCGTTCCAAAAATCAAAACAAGATTTTGTACCGCCCCGGTTAAGGATGAAATATTCCCGGAACTCTCCATTGATACGACATGCTGTTTTTTCCATTCATTCTCCTTCAGGATCAGTCGTGGTCTTACAAACTCTACCAATGGTATGGACGAATCCGTTGCTTCATCCAAATGTGTAAAAGATCATAGCCGCACTTAAAAGCCGAATACTCTACCGTTGAGTTAGCAACCCGTGTAAATAGGGTATGTAGATACGATCTAAACCAAAAAATAAAACAAAGAGATTAGATTGTCTTACCCAACCAAAACATTGAACCAGCAACAAATCGAAAAGAAACATTTGTTGATCGATTAAAAACGTAAAAATGCTCAGATCAGATGAAACTACAACAGATTCGCAGATAAATAGAGATAATTTATGGGCCCTCCTTTTTCCTCATTTTTTCGTAAAAAAAACTCAGAAGAGACTTCTTTTGTCACAGCGAATCTGTCGAACTCATCATTTGAGTGAAGGAAAGAAACTTATGGGACATAGAACAATGGACCCTTTTATTTAGCCACGATCCAATTATAAATCGACCGATACACCGTTGTCAATATGAATTGAATGTTGAGAAACAAATTCCATAAACATAAGAAACATAAGGAAAAAAAGGACTTGTGTTGGGTTGGCACTACTATTCACTCGATCTTTTTTTATTCGTTTCATGTCAATAGAAGAGATTTTTTGCCGCTATATGATATGGGATCATGCGTTAGCAATAGCGAATAAGTATGAATAGAGCGAGAAAAAAGGAAAGGAACGGTGGAGAAAAATTATACAAAGCTAGATATTCCCTTTTTCTATTTCAGAAATTTCATTTCGTTTTATTAATTTAAAGTTCCTTAAATACTTCTGCCTTTTTTGAAATATCATAAACAGTTCGCGTAGGTTGAGCACCTTTCTCGAGGAAATATAGAATCGAAGGAACATCTGAATAAGTTTGTTTTTTTATCGGATCGTAAAAACCCACTTTACGAAGATCTCTTCCTTCTCTTCGGGATCGAACATCAATTGCAACGATTCGATAGACTGCGCATTGGGATAGATATAGATGAACAATACCCCCCCTAGAAACGTATAAGAGGCTTTCCCCTCGTACGGCTCGAGAAAGAATGATTCGAAATTCTGTATATAGTGGAAAACGGATCCATAAAAATCAGCAATTAATTAGGAAAAGAAATCTCATTCATACTCATAACTCAAGTTGGGTAATTCTCAAAGAGATCAAAGGTAAACCCTTAGACATTTATTGAGCCGTCTCTAACCTATTTTGGTTGTCTCGTCTAGAATCTATTTTCCTTCCTCATTCTGATCTAGTTACTGAGACAATGGAAAATGGCGTTTACTTGTTCCGGTATCCTTTATCTTTGCTTTGAATCATTGGGTTTAGACATTACTTCGGTGATCCTTAATTGTTTCAAAATGGCAGCAACATACCTTTTGTTCTTTCTATTGAACAATTACACAAATGATTGTACCCTTTATGATACAATACACCTTTGATCGAAAAAGTTTTACCAATTCCGACAAATTGTACTTTTTTGCTTTTGGATTTGAAACTTGTTCGAATTTTGGATTTTTACATCGAAGATATCCTTACGAAGTTGGAACAACTTATTGACCGGTACTAACCCTAGATCCTTCCCTCTGATAAATGAATCAAGAATTTATGCTCGAGCTCCATCATGTACTACCCCCCAAAAAATTGGGTCCTAGTGGAATAGAACAAACTATGTCGAACCAAGAGCATCTTCATTTATATATAAAATGGAAATGGCGGGTGCAATAATCCGCAGCAGATCTATCTTGTCCTTCAAGTCGCACGTTGCTTTCTACCACATCGTTTCAAACGAAGTTTTACCATAACACTCCTCTACCTCTCATTTGTAATTTGGAATCGATATGGAATTGATTCAATATGGAATCATGAATAGTCATTGGTTCCTTCAGTGCAGTGCATAGTAGAGCAGTTCATACCTTTTTCTATATGGATGAATAGACATTTATTTCTCTGGGAAAGTCTCGGCAAGAAATCAACTTAACCCCATATTCTGCCACCTGTCCTATGAAGATTTCTAAAAAACACTAAGAATGCATTGCTTAAGACTTATTTATATCGACACTTTCAACGTATTGTTCGGGACGAACACCCATGAGGAATCCAATTCTTTCTTGAACAACTAAGCCAAAGAAGAGTATTTTTTTTTTGATTATAAATACAGGAACCAAATAAAACGAACCCTTAACTAAACAAGTTTTTCTAATGACCCGGAAAAGTCGCAAGTAACTCGATACTATAAATTAACCCATCTCACACCTCTTCGAATTTTTAAGACTTATAAATATAAGGTAGGGAGGCATGAAAAATGCTTTCAAAAATTGACTACTTCGAGACAGAATGATCATTATTAGAAATAAGTTTTCCTATAAAAAAAATGAGTTTGATCTCTAAATCAATCAAATCAACAAATCGCCACAATCAAAACAAGTAATTAAATTAAAAGGGTTAGCAGATATCTCATTAATGATTAATGAAAGATACACAAATTCGATCGTCATAAGATAAATCCTTCTTTCTTTTCCAATCGAATCATCAACAATTTAAACCGGATAAACGGGTCGAGAAACAAATCCAATTTGTTTGGATTCATGGAGATGAATAAAAAAGGAAAGGCTTATGGAAGATAAGATTAAGGTCGTTATTCTCTCATCTTATTTTCTCAATCAGAATCGTACAGAATCGTAGGAGTATGCTCTTTCCGTATCCATCAGATACACCGGAGAATAGTGACCGTGAGTCATCGTGTATATTTAAGAGATCACAAATCAAATCTATTTCGCCGAAACCGAAATATCTGTGTCACTAAAATCTAAAATCAAACAAAACAATAAGAATACATATGGACTGGACGCAGCTCTCTTTCATACGGATTTTTTGTATATGTATTTTGGTTTATTTCAGGTTCAGGAATCTTTCCTGAAATTCTATTTCCATTCCGTTATGGAATGGAAATAGAATGTATGAATCTCCTCCCATCGTTTCATTGTTCTCCAATTATTCATTGTTCTCCAATGAATAATTGGAGAACAATGAATAATTGGAGAACAATGAATTTAAAATCAAAGCAATTGGGTCCAAAGAAAAGAAATCTGTTCCGTATTGAAGTTTATTCTTTTTAATGTGATCCATATCACACATATATTGAAATTCATACCTTCCTTTGCGAAAAAACTCGTATTTACACAATTTTATGAGGATCATACATAGTCAAAACGAATCAAAAAAGATTTTCTTACGGGATGCTATCTTGTATAGGTATACAACCAAATGAGTCCAAATCAATTCGACTCGTCCTTTCCTTTCTCTTTTTTTGTTCCACTCCAGGCTTAGGAGCTTTAATTCCAGTGATGAAATGAGTACCAAGAACTCCTCCTGTTTCAGATTCAGGATCTACCTAAAATTAGTCATTTTGAATACCCTATTCCCTTTAGGAAAGATAGAAACCTCTCTTAGGCATTTCGCCTCAGAATGCATCATGTGGGAATCCAAAAAGGATATGATCCTTCATATAAATCATTAGAAATCGGAAAAAAAAAGATGGAATGGGATCGCGTTGTATCCAAAATTACACCGTTAAATAAACGGAGGATTCTTAAAGAAAAGAGAACATTGTTATGAAAGAGTCAGGTTTGGGACGGAAGGATTCGAACCTCCGAGTAACGGGACCAAAACCCGCTGCCTTACCGCTTGGCCACGCCCCATTTAGATTTCCATTCGACACGAATAACACTATTATGTCTATTGGTTGTTCGTCAATTCCAGTCCCAATCTATATAGATAGACCTAGAATAGGTTGTTGCTAGAATTCCACACATGTAGATTCAAAATGAATTTATTGCTCATTATATAGGAATCAATATAAGATATTGTAGAAAAGTATGATTGATATTGTAGAAAAGTATGATTTTTTCAACTCTCAAATGAGAATTGAAAGATTTTTGATTGGGGGAGTTCAAAACAAAAGAAAAATTTTTTGTTTGGCCTATCTTCTTTCTTCATTTTTTCCCTTATATCAATAACTCAATAACAATGAAATTCTCTCCAAGAACAAAATATTTATTATGCTTAATACCTTTAGTTTGATATGTATCTGTCTTAATTCTACCCTCCATTCGGGTAGCTTTTTCCTCGCCAAATTACCCGAGGCTTATGCTTTTTTCAATCCAATCGTAGATATTATGCCGGTCATACCTGTGCTCTTTTTTCTCTTAGCCCTTGTTTGGCAAGCTGCTGTAAGTTTTCGATGAGATCTTGAATACTGTCCGAGAAGGATTAATGATTGATTCGAGGAAAAAAGAAATCTATTCTAACGGTTGATTTTGATAAGATCAGATAAGTCTTATCTTATGAACTCTCGATTCAAACATGGAAATTAGATAGCCGAAATGAATCTGGATCGCCCCGTTTTCTCACTCTGACCCTCCTAAATAAGGTCAAATACCCCGTGTAAGGTACCTCACAATACGTAATTGTGAGTATGAAAGAAAATTTCGGTAACGAAGGAGATCTTATCTTATTACAAAAAAATCCCTTTCTTTTCTAGTTTCTAGAAAAGTAGAAGGAAATTTCTTGGTGTCAAAATGGGATATGCGGTACAAAAACAGAGAATCTATTCCCCTATTTCCTTTCCACCAAAACTGATCTTGGAGATTGTGTAATGCTTACTCTCAAACTCTTCGTTTACACAGTAGTGGTATTCTTTGTTTCTCTATTCATCTTCGGATTCCTATCTAATGATCCAGGACGTAATCCTGGGCGTGAGGAATAAAAAAATCGGCGGTTTTTAGTTCCTGGATTTCTTAATCTTCTTAAGATCTTCTCTATTCCATACATTTAACCAAGATAAGAAGGGATCAAAATTTTTTAGAATTCGAAAGATGAGAAATTTCAAGCGATCAGAAGGGGCGGAGAGAGAGGGATTCGAACCCTCGGTACGAATAACCCGTACAACGGATTAGCAATCCGCCGCTTTAGTCCACTCAGCCATCTCTCCCAATAACAAATTGAATTGTTAGTTCATTTGTAACGCGTGAAGTAAAGATTGAGAAAATCGAGGCTCTTTTATTCCCCGGCCTGGCCAGTCTCTAGCCAGGCCATTCCTCGTTTTGTTCCAACGAATCGTAGATCAAAAAATTTTTCTGATTCTGATTTTAAAAACAAAATACTTGTTATTGTGGCAGTGACGAAGGCTATTTCCATTCCTATGACACTCACTCCTGTCATTTGTTATGATTCTTTTTTTTCCTTTTTTATTGATATTGACTTATTGGAATGAAAAAACGCACGTTTCTTTTCTCGCGGGAAAAGCTTTGTTTGAGCACTTGAGTCCGCAAAAAAGACCAATACTATGATTTTTTATTTTTTACTAGATCCAATTGACCCAAATTCATAAAATTTGGCAGTTCAGTGAATAGAGAAAAGAGTAACCTCGAAAAAGAGAAGATACAAACTCTCACTTTTTTGCGGGGGGGAATCGTTTCTTTACTTGAAAAGACTTAATGGAGAAGTTCAAAAAAATAGAACTACGGATTCTTGCACAACTCATTCTTCTGTTTATGTTTCGACTTCAATGGCTATGTCGAACCGGAACTTCAGTAACGATTCCCCATGCAAAAGGTATAACTTGTTATTTAAATGAATCTTCTTCTATTTCATTAAGTCCCCCCTCGGAACATGTCAGCACTCGCTGCAATTTTCCTGCTTCTAATCCCATCTTGATTACGCCCCATTTGCTTCTTCGACATAATAGAAATTCATATACAAT